GGAGCCATTGTGAAGCCTAGAGAGGCGGAAGCGGCAAATCGCTTCTACCGAGTTCCACAACACTTAGCTTAGTAGCTTAACTCTTTCTACTGGCGTGGCGCTGCTGGATGCTTCTGATCAATAGAACAAACAGGAAAAAACAAAAAATAACGACGTTTGGGCTTGATCTTGTTGTACGTCGGAAGCCGGGGTCCGCCCGGTCCAGCCCCAACCTTACGTCTATCTCTATATACGAATATAGAAACGACCTTCCAAAGCCAGGAGTGAGGTGGAAGAAGACTTGGGAACGGGGGTTAGCTTCTCTCCCTCTCCTTATGGTCTAGTATTTATCTAAACCTCTCGCTTACTTGTACTACCTCTCTTCGCATTCGACGATCGGGAAAAGACAGTCTTTCTCCTTCGGACCGGTTGTTATGATCGCTGCCCCCGCCTTCCTTGTTCTACTTTTATTCCATGCCAGATGAATTAGCCGCACTTGAGCCTGAAGAAGAATCGGGATTTCCCAAGGAGAAATAAAGTTCTTGTTTCCGGGCATATCGATGGGAATACAAGTTTTTCAGAGAAAGGAAGAGATTCTCTGTGCCATGAAAACAGGCTTTCCCGTAGATAGGTTTTTAATTTACTCTCCCTTCCATCAGTAAGTCCCGGAAAAGTAATTTAGACACTTCGCGAAGGAGGAGAGGAGCACCTACGCATATAGGCAATCTATGTAAAAGTAAAAGAAGAGAAGGGAGAAAAGGAGAAAGAGAATCGTCTCAGAGCTCAGATCTTCTTAGCTCGTTGACAACGAAAGAGATCAATTGCTTCTTCTATCACTATGATAGAGACGGAATAGAGAGCCACTCAAGAGAGCGTGACGAATAGGGACCAAAGCAGCACCAGATTCAGGACTAAATCCACTGCGCTACCAGAAAAAAGGCAAGGGTTCACACTTCCACCTTGAGAATTCCTCCTTTCCGCCTTTGTGAGAGTCAAGTCTATGGGTAAGAGACCCCCACCAGCCGGGTATCCCCCTCAAACTACAAGCCGGATTAGCTACTCGATAATGAAACCTCCGTTCTCCCCCTCTAACAAAGGATTGCTCGAAGTCCGTGCCCTTAGTCCCGACGAGCTCCGCCCGGCTGCCACTAAATAGGGGACTTTGGTCCTTTTATTTTGCGGTATTGATCATTTGAGGTCATCGAAAGAATAAAGAAAAAGGGCTTGCAGCTCCTTCTGCTCATCCTCCATTTGTGGAAGGTACCCGTGATTCATTCCTTTTACTAGTAGCTCGTCAAGGTAGTTTTCTTTGCCTGCCCTCCACTCCTTTTGTGGGAAGGCCTTGGTTTCTCCTCCGGATCCCGTTTGTTGGTCATCGATAGGCAATCCCGGAAAGAGAGATCGGGATTAAAAAGGTGGACGCCAGTAATTAAGCAGAAACCCGAGGGAAATCTCAATAAAAAGAGTCTCGGTTCACTCTTCGCCAGAGTAGTGTCGCATAAAAAGCAGCTCCCCCCCTTCGCTATAAGCAGAGTTCCGGGAGTACTGGCCCCAGGTCTTTCCTTTCCTGTATGGCTGGAAGTCCCTCCAGGTTGTCTGGTTAACCGGGCTACCTATTCAAAGATGAACTAGGGGAACTAAAAACTAGCTACTAGGAAAAAAGACCACTATTTGAACATCAAGCTTGTGGACGCTTCCCTTTCTGTGCTTTTACGCTGGCCTCTTCGATGACATTCATTCCTTTCTTGGGTTCACTATAAATCTCATCTCTCTCTTCCTATCCGATATCAGCCATCAAACCCTGTCGGATAGAAGCCTACCTACTATAACCGGCTCATCTGTTTACCCGAGTTAGACCGCTAGCATCTTACCTTACATCAAGAGTCCCTACCCCCATCTTTCTCCATCCCGTCACGAGCAATCGAATGAGTTTTGGGAAATGTTAAAGAAAAGAAGATAGATGCCCGGTGTCTCATTCAAGCTTTAGGCTTGTTCGGAAAGTCCTATCTTTCCAGCGCTCTCCTCTACTAAACTAGAGCTGGAAGAGCGGGAACTGAGACTACACCAGTGTCAAGTCATCGGAAGAATAAAGGCATTCCCGATACAGCAAATAAGTACAGAAAAACCCCCGTTCCTAACATAAAGGGGCGTGCGCTCCTGCTTTCAGAAAAGAAGAAAGGGCTTTCCTTCCCTACTATAGAAGATTAAGTCTAGAATGCCACGCGAACTAGAGAATAGTCAGCCCCTAGAATAGTTATAGCTATCTCTTTCGATGGAACCATTCCTTTTTGGCCCCTCGTCTCGTATTGATTGATATCGCACGCTAGTCAGTGACCCTTTGTCATGATCGTGCGTTACGGCCCTTTACTGTTTTGTCATTTTGACATTGAGGGCTTGTTTTGAAATAGTTTCCGGCGAGGGGTCTATGAACCCTTTCTATTTGAGGGACCGAGCCAATGAAATGAGAAGGCTTCCTTCTCGCCTTCTTTCTAGCATATTTCCCCCCGTCTTTTTGGTGGATCTCGCTAGTGAGACATATTGAATCGTACGTATATGGACTAGTTGCACCCATCACCTGCCCGAATGCCTGTATCAACCGTTGTTTCGGTGCGCCTTTACTAGAAGAGAAGGGAAGAAGACACTTACTATAAATCTATTCCACCGGAAGACTACCGCTATTCCTTCTCTTTCTGTCTATCGTTTATCTTTTTCTTTTTTGCGAGTGAAGTTCCTCTCCTTTTATATGTGCATTCCCGATCTTTTTAGTCTCTTGAATATTCGATTTAGAGTTAAGAGGTGTCTATGCCACTAACCAACTCCTTAAAGAAATACAAGAGCTTCTCCGGCAAACCACTAGAAGTACCCATCGAGTCGAGCAATTGGATGCTAAGAAAGGTTTCTTTCTGGGCTAAATTCTAAGCCTATAGACTGAATTAGGAGAGCAGAGGTTTAATCCAAAACCTGGAAAGCAAGCTATATCGAAGCCCAATGCCAAGCAAAGCCCTAGACTACAAGTGAAGAAATTGGGTTCCACTAAGCGCCCTTAACCCGACACAAGATGGGACCCTATTAGGTAGGATAGTGGGCTTAGTCAGCCCAACATAGGCTGTCTACCAAAAAGGGGAAGTTCCCGTGATTTAAGGTTTCTGGATATCCTACCCTAAGACGAGAGGGTTGGGCTTAGAACAAGACCCATCGGTGGATAAGATCACATCTTCATAACAAAAGGTGTACACGTTCGGCCTCACTCAAGGTAATGGGCCAAACCTAACGAGTCCAAACAAATTGGATCTTTTTGTATGACAAAACCACATATTGGTAATTTTTTTCAGTAATTTTTTTCCTCAAGCAATAGGGTTTTACCAGTCCCAGCAGAGCCTGTGATGAACACGGATTTGCCCTGAGGGATGGCAGACAAAATATGCTTCTGCTCGTTTCCCCATTCTATTGGAGTGAAGGTTAGCCCAATGTTAGCATTCAGATCCATTTTCAGCCCTGGCCCGGAAATGCCACCTTTTCCTGGCTTTCCAAACAAAGCCCATCGAAGTCCAGTCCATCTAATTTCTTTTTATCCCATTCCAGGACGGCCCAGGCCGCTATCCGAGTGCAATCGGCAAAAGCAAGTTTACCTTACTTATATTAATAATATAATTCGTTCTGCTGTCAAAAGTAGGGGAAAGTGTCTGATCCTTTCAATCAAGCGATAGAGGCAGAGGCTTTACTTCTTTAGCCTACGCTAGGACGGAGCTGCTGTCGAGTGACGATTGGCCGAGGGGAGTTCAATCATGAAGCTGGGTACAAATAAGCCAGTAAAAGACAAGTAGAAGCCAGTGAAAGAGGAGTAGTCAGGGTACGACGAAGCACGCCTGGTACGTAAGCGAATACGGATCACGTGGGTTTGTACTGATCCGCTTTCGAGCTGTCGAGTGAGGATTGCTCCATCTATTAAGAAAGGACGCGGAGGGCCTTGTTTATTTATAAAGGGAGTACTCTCTTCTCTGATGTGCGTTCTATTATTGCCTCCTATTCCTGAGGGAGTGATCGGGATTAAGCCGCGTGGCGATACCCGCGAAAAAGAAAGGACTATTCGCTCTTTGGGGTGGGCCTTTCGTACTCAAATCCGTACGGGGAGAATTATTCAGCGCACTAAAATCTAGTGGATGTGGTTCAATATTTATGAAAAGCCAGGGTTAAAATGATCCTTGTTAGGGAACCAAGACAAGAATTCTTACTAATAATAAGAAAGGGTTAAGGGCCTCTAACGCCTATAAATATAAGCTTCTTTCAGTCTCTATTTGGCAAAGCAAAGGGAGACGGGGACTTTAAAGTCGGCAAGAAAGAGCTTTAGCCATGGATATCGTTGGAAGACTTGCTGAAATTCAACAAGAAATACAAACCGCGGAAACCGAAAAGCTCCAACAGGAGAATTCGCTCGGTCTGTTATGGGAGCATCCGCCAGCTCTCGATCCTGAGGTCGTAGGAAGAGTGATGCAAAGGATACGGGACCGCATCCGAGCTCTTGAAGACCGGAAAGAGGCCCTCCTTCAAGAACAGCAATCTCTCCTTGTGGAGGGGGCCATAAGCAACCGCAGGGGAAATGGAAACAACGGGGGGAACTAGAATAGAAGAGTCCGTCGACTCTTTCTAGAAGATTTAAATAAGTAGTCCGTCGACGCAAAGTAGTGTGTTTTAATGCATGGCTTTATTTGTTATGTTTCATGTTGTTTCTTTTGTTCTAATATGTTATTAGTTTACTTTGTAATGTTGTGTTTAGTTGTGTGGCTGGTTTGTCTATGTGTGCGTAAGCTTCATAAAGGGTCCGTCGACTCTTTCTAGAAGATTTAAATAAGTGTCTGTAGACGCAAAGTAGTGTGTTTTAATGTATGGTGTTCTTTGTCTTTTTTAGTTGAGATCTACTCCGGATGCTTACTGGAGATAGACTCCTATCTATGCTAACTATCTTTGTTTGGTTTTCTTTTTTATGTTTGCATGTATGGTATGGGAAAAGCCCTAGTTGTAAATCTTGACTACTTATGAAAATATAATAAATAATAATGTTCGTAAAAATGTGCTGAAAATTTAGAAGGTGTAAGCTCAGTGTACTGGAGATGCGCTTATTAAGCCTTTCTAGCTTTGAAGCAAACTTCTTCCTTGAGTCTGCGCCGTCTTAAAAACCAAACCCTAATCTTGCTAGTTCAGTTCGTGTGTTTTACGTGAGCGCGTTGAACTAGTGTGCATGGACCTTAGCCACGAGTTTTTCGGCCTAGACGCTAATAACACGAAAACACTTTGGTCCTGGGTTTTCGATCTCTGTTTTTGCGCTTAGTCTTGCTTCTTTGGTCACTTCCCTTTTCTTGCTAAAGAAACTTTATCACCATCTCCTGGGCGATCCGTTCACAGAGTCCTTTCCCATTCTACCTAGGGCAACATGTTGAATGAATATTCCGGAGAGCCAAGAGAGAATGAACTGCCAATAGACTTGAATGAAAAGCTAAATAGAATAGAATTGATTACAGTTGCAGAATCAGAATAATCGGAACTATTCTTTATCTTCTTACCGTTCGTGACCCTATTAGTGAGCCAACAAGCAACAAGTAAACTTCCAAAGCTTCTAACAAGCAAGCTTCAATCGGTAAAATCCCCGAGTGAGGTGCCCTAACGCTATACTATAGGCTTGAGCTAATCATTCCTTCCTCTTGCGAGCAAGCGATTTCACATTCTTCTCCCTATCAGGCCTTTTGTCCTCGTAAGCAACGGTATTCCATCACTTAGTAGCTATGGTATTAAATCACTCGAGCTAAGCGAAGAGGTATGAGATCACTGAAAGGAGAGGATTTAATCGGATGATCGACCGATAGGGAAAGGTTACAGCTGTAAGAAATGCGGTTACTACACTCTGATTTATCTGATTCTCGTTCGCCCACTTTACTTCTAAAGAAGATGGATTTATGGTAAGAATATAGCCCCTCGTACGACAAAAAGGCAGACAGCTAGACTTTTGATTAGAGGTTCAAGGGAGAACTGCGAGGAGAATCGAGATTGGCGCTTAGAACGCAATGTTAGGGCCATTTATACAGACAGACATAGGGTTGCTTGTACGAGGATAAATAAAGGATAAAAATGGTTATGGCGTTAGGAACGAGTCCACACTTGGGTTAGAACAAATTACTAGAATTCGTTGAGCCAGTGGCGGAAGGATAAGGGAGAAGGAGAAGAGTTAACACCTCCAAAGGGCTGGGTGAGAGAAAGCGTCCTTTGTTGATACTTAGTGTACACCGCCACCTACTGAAATGGATTAATAAACGTTGCTTTCTATTGCTTGTAGCGGCGTTGCTTCCTTTTGTTCACCGCGTGAAATCTTGAGAAAGAAGGCCTTGTGGGGCATCTCCAGCAGCGCCAAAGAAGGAAGATGGAAAGTCTTCTTTGTAGACTCGCACCGCTCACTTAAGGTTTTATACAGAGGGGGGTTGTCTTGATTCCCTGCTGAGTCGATAACTGTAAGATCAGTCAAGCAGGCTAGTCAAGTACTCCTGGTGAGGACGCAGAACTTCCCTTTTGGCTTTCTTCCTCCCTGAACTGAATAAGTAAGGCCCCGTTTTTTATAATAAAAAAAAGAAAGGGCGAAGCGCCCATTTGAAGTGGCGAAGGCCTATGATATAGTAAGAAAGAAAGTACGTTAAGGTTACGAAGTAAGGTCAGCTGGTTAAGGAAAGCTCAGGTTATGAAATAGCTTAGCCATTAATTAAGTAGTAGTGAGGCGTCGGTACGGAGCCTTCCACTGTGGACCGATACTACGCAAAGGTAGAACACCATAGAAACTTCGCTGACTTTATAATAAACAACCTTGATTTCGCTACGCTCAATAAGAACCCGGAATAGCGGAAATCGGTTCGTGTTCCGCTTCCAAACAAAGTCAGTCGTCTTTGCCCAAGTGTGAACTGCGGACGACTCTCCAGTGGTTCCATTCCTTCTTACTTTACTTCTGGGTCAACCCAACCCGAATGGGAAGAAGAGGGTCAGCCAAACAGCGGTCCACTTTGTACATTTGCTGAGGCAGACCAATCGGGCATTTTATAAAAGGGAAGGGAACTTTTATCACCGAAGGAGGCAGTAGAAATGAAGGAGGCGGGAAGCTACCGCTTCTAGAATGCAAGCTTATCCTTGACTTTTTTTAGAGCGTACCGCTATTGAAAAAAAGGTTTATGGATGGAGTGACAAATGATTACGGTTGCGGAAACCGGATAAAGTCGGGAACCGTCGGTTACCTTTTGAATCAAAGTAGCGCCGAGTACTTCGACTACAGGGGGGAGGGAAGCTTCGTAGACAGCTTCGCGTCCTCGCCGCTTCTTTCTGGCGACTAGCTTTTCAAGTGGGTGGCTTGGTAAGCAAGCTACCTTCAGCATCGGTAAAAATCCCTATCAATAATAGGCCGGAATGGTGGGGAAGGAGGCCCCCCTACTTCAATGGAAAGGGGGGAATCGCCGTTTCACAGCCGCTCCTCTACAACTAACTACCTTTCGCCCAACATGATCACGAACGAAGACAGAGAATTGCGTAGATAGAAGGACGAAACCAACCCACTTGTCCTGATCGGAACGATTGAAGAAAGAAAGAGAATGGTGGCCCCTTTCGCCCAGGGGGCATCGTCGGAGAACTATGTCGGGGACAGGGGGTGAGAACCTTCCGTTGGTTACGCCCTTTAAGTGTTGGTTCTTTCTTAGATATGGAGATAGATCCAGATAGATATATTGATAAATTGATATTATTGATCTGGTTTCAAGATCTATGAACAAGAGAGATCCCTAAAGATCCATTTGATAAAAGAGATGAATAGATAGGGCGGAGCCGGCTGAAGGAAGGGCGCTTACGCGCCCCTGCAATCTTTCTAAAGCAAGAAGCGAGAAAGTTTACTTTGAGAAAGAAGCTCCTTAGCACAAGCACTAAGTAAGAAACCTACCTTTTGACAACCTTACTAATAGTAAGGGGAAAGCTCAAGCATGCGAAGAAAGCTCGAAGAGCTTCCCTTATATATATTATAGAAAGGTTTGTAGAAAGGGGCTTCTTTTAATACAATACCCCAACCATCGAGAAAGTAGGGGCTTCAAAGCTAGCTTGTAGTTTAGGGGTGCGCAGGGAACCCTATACAAGAGGCTAGCGTGCAATGGCTTTCTCTGATGGCTTCAAAAAGCGGAGCTTGCTGTCTACTAAACGAGCCTTCACTGCCCGCCCGGCCCCTATCTTTTTTCTTCAGTCAAGTGAAGTCAAATCAATGAAGTGAACAGCCCAACCTCTTTGTTTGAAGCTTTGCTTCCCCGAATTCCAAAAAACAAGAAATAGACTTGCTACTACTATAGTTATAGTATAGGAAAAAGCTTCTCTTTGATAGCGGGGGTTCAGAAAGAATCTTATCGTAGATAGAGACTAAAACCTGTGCGGGGGTAGGGGCGGATGTAGCCAAGTGGATCAAGGCAGTGGATTGTGAATCCACCACGCGCGGGTTCAATCCCCGTCGTTCGCCCATCAATAAATGGACCATTTGTTACGGAGACACAAGACAAACCTAGAATCCTTTTTTTCTTTTTGTCATCTCGAGGCTTTCAAACGTATCCAAGCAATTGGTACCCGATTGAAACATAGAAACCATAGATTCGCGTCGCCTACTTGCTGAAAGCACAAATGGAATGGCTTATCATTCATTGTATGAAGTTTTTAAGACCTCACTAATCAGCCTTAGACTTTTTTTTTAGTTCATAATGAATGAAATGAACCCCCGCCCCGGATGAAAAGACATTATCCCCTCCCTATTACTAAACCATGGGGAGCCCCGACTAGTTTACCGGGCTAATTTTGTTGTCGTGACGATACCTTTCTTAGTGGAAGATCGGAAAAGACTTCTCTTCATCACGAGACTGATCGGATCCGCCGTAGACACCCGAGAGACCTCCACAAGGCAGGCTAAAGAGTTAGAGGACAACAAGCAAGCAGTTACGCTTTCTCTTCCCTTGAACTTGAACCTGGTTGGTATTCCCGCAAAAAACGAATTGAACCGGGTCTGGCTGAGCCCTTCTGTCCATCCATACAAAGAACTTATTCTTGTGCAAAGCGGTGTCGACTCTTTAACGACATCGTCCGCAAATCGAGATCTATTGGAGAGAGTCATCGAATCGTCCTTGATTCCTCGATTTAATTTCGCTAATCGTTTGGTAAAGGCTAGGAAAAGGTAAGCCCGTCATTAAATTCCTTGTCAGGAAGCCCCAAGCCCTCTCTTCCTGGGATAAGGGAATTCAGCCGGCTGTTATTGCTTGAGTTGAATCAGTTTTGGAAGGTGGTAACTTATATAATAATAATAATATATATATAATAGAATCTAAATGGCTGCTTTTAGCTTTGAAGCCAAGGAAGGAAGTAAAATTGGATGAACATCTTTCAATGGTTCGGGCTTCAGAGACTCTATTTCTAATAGATTAAAAAGTAAAGTTTAAGTCTGCATTTCTTTTTCCTACTGGATTTCAAATGTCCAGTTATTATTTTGACCTGAACTTCGGAGGCGATGGATAAAATCAAAGTATTGTTGACTCAAAACTATGAATGCTACCTTAAGGGATAGAAGTTTCTCGAGCTACCGAGTTTACGAGGTGAAGGAGCGATAACCGCAACCAAGAGTCGCTTGTCGAAAGCTTGATTGACCAGAGAGAGTTTCCAGCGACGATAGCCGATTCTTTCTTGCGGGGAACGCTTTCGTAACCTATTTAAATTTCCTTGGCTTCAGGCTAGTCAACTCATCTTATGCGCTTTTTAAGAAATCCAGTTCAAGTACTCAAAAGTAAAAGAAAGAGAAGGATCTAGTGACGTAAACCACATGATGCCAGTGGCGATGAACACATCCAGCCGAAGCCAATAGCAATCAGCACTCCGGTCATGGTCTGAGAGGAAATGGTAAAAATGGTTCCGGAGAGGGAAAGTACCACTTAAGAAGTCCCCAATCGTTATTTTTTTTTTCATGGATGGAAAGCCTTCGTTATATGAAATGACACTGCCAGTAGTCAGCTTTCAAGTGACCTGTAGGGCTCCTGCCACAAGGATGGGATGGCTGGCTAAGCTTGCTCCAGGACAGGAGTGGTTGGTTGAAGAGAGGTACAACCTCTGTTCCATTATTTTATTCCCCCTTATCTATCATAGTCAGACTGGAGGCCGAGAGAAAAGGATAGCCAAAAAAGACCCATAGATAGGGGGTTCTTATCAGAAAGAGAAAAAGGAATACGAATTCGATCCGTAACGTAAATAGGAAACGAATCTAGCACTACAACTAGAAGAAAGAAAAACTAGAGTCGCCGGAATCCTAATGGATTGTCCATAAGCTCTCCTCGCTACTGTAAAAATTGCAAATTTATTTTTATACACTGGCGCAGATGATTGCCCCTAAGGCACCGATGGACCAACGCCTTCGTCTATAACCCGAATTTTTAGTAGTAGTGCCAGATCAAGCAGAGAGCGCTTTCAAGGAACGAAGTAATTTTAGTACTCTAGTAGGTAGAGGTAAACTTCGTTCTAAAGAGGTATCCGACTCAACACAATAAGTCACTTAATAGGGCTTCTCACATTGGTCCGCGGCAAAGAAAGAGCAAACCAGGCAGAAACTGGATATGCTATTAAACACGGGGGACCTCCCGGGCTTTCTATTCCTATTCCATAATAAGCCCTACCTACTAGTATAGTACTAGGATCAGGCTTCGTGTTCGTGTTCCAGAATGGGCAGCTAAAGCCTTTTATTTGCCTTTCATGACGATGAATGAATAGTCTTCTCCCTCTGATCATGATCATGGCTTGCTTACCGGGACTTCACTTTTCCCTTGGTTGGATGGAAGTAGCCTCGTCTCGTGGCGCCGGTATCGACCATCGCACGAGCAGAGTGGCCATTTCATTCAGCACTATCTCAACATACATAAGCCCAGCAGACGTAGGCTTCTAATGGGTGATCGCATTCCGCAACTGTAACGGATTCACCCTAGGGGTTCTTCCCTCTTGTCCTCGGCAACCAGCAAGTTTCTCCTTCATCGGACAATCTCGTGCCTGAGGAGGACTCTTACAAATGAAAGAGCCAGAGTCCGCCTTAGAAGGCCTTCTTTGCTGTCCATCTGTGTGAGAGGCATTCTTCAACTTCTGGCCCGATTTATTATTGTTAATTTCAACCCCTCTGTTGTGCACTAAGAACTTTAGGAAGTTTCCTGCTGTTACGTCAAATGCACATTTATTTTTACGGGTTCATCTTCAAGCCGTGTTCTCGCGCTCAAACACTGTCTTGAGATCAGACAAATAACCCGAAGGAAAGACTTCACAACTACATCGTCAATATACACCACCTCTACGATGTTGACAATAAACTAATGGAAGATGAGGTTCATTGCTCGCTGGTAGGTAACTATAGCGTTCTTCAGACCGAAGGGCATCACCTGCCAGCAGAATAGTCCGTCCGTCCAACAGCACCCGGACAACGGAACGCTGTTTTTGCCTCGTCCTCTTTGGAGATGAAAAGAAGGTTATACCCTAAGTGACCGTCCATGAATGAAAGAATGGATTGCCCAGAAGCTCTGTCCACTAACAGATCAGCGATTGGCATTGGTTTTGGTGGGGCTGAGATTCCGGAATTGCATTCTTTCCCCCCCCAGCCCCCCTTGCTCTGGGCTTTTTGTTGGGGCAAAAATACGATAGATAAGGGGATCTAATGCGAACCTTGACGCCCGACGGGCGATAAAGGTAAGGTAAGGGACAGAACCAATGCTGTGTGGAAAGATGCAACGAGGAAACCTCTTCCCGTCCCGGTCGAAAGCCGTGCAAGCAAAGACGTTAGAGGATACTGCATCTCGTAACGGTAGAAAGAGGAAAGGCTAAGCGAAAAAGGTTAAGATTGCTTAATGAGTTATGGCCACTAGTCATTCGGATTTATCCTGACTCATGTCAGTATTATCACAGGGCATTTAGCTAGCCTATATCTCCGCTTTCGCTTCCGTACTCAACCGTCTCTCTCCTTAGTCCGATCTAGCCTCTATTGATTGAGAGGGTTGAAGACTCCTTTGATTTTTTTAATGCAATTAAGAATTCCACGGAACTTTCTCGATTCCAACGCAACTTATCCTTTTGGAGCTGACGTAACAAACTACGCGAGCCTCCCGACGAAGCCAACATAAATCCTATCCGAATAAAAAAAATAAAAGGCAGTTTAATTATGGTGGTATACCAGCCGCCTGTTCTGGAACTTCCAGTTCCAATCGAAGCATATCTATCCGTAAATGGATTTGTATGTATAGCCACTTCAGTCGTGCTCGTTGTTTCTCTAAAGTATCTTTTTTCTGGGAACATGGTCAACCATAAATTATTATTTTCGCTATTCTTCATCCACCGATGCAGAAAATTATCCAGTTTTCCATTCTCATATGAGGCCGGAAAGTTTATTGGCAACAGGTCGGCACGAAGTGATTCATCATGCTCAAACATGAGGCGATCGTTCGTTAGGGACGGTTTAT